GATCACGGCCATATTATTAAAAGCTTGCGGTAAGAAGGGGTTTCGTTCTAGTGCCCGGAAATAATATTCCAAAGCCTTTGTATGCTCTCCATTGCTTGTGTGTATAAGGCCTATGTTATAGAGTATATAACTTCGATCATAGGGATCAATTTCTAGTCGCGTAGCTTCATAATAATTCTGCAAAGCTTCCGCATAATTTCCTTCGGATTGAGCCAACATCCGTTACGGTCGTTCATTCTATTCAAAAAATCTCCGTTCCAAAACCGTACATGAGGTTTTCATCTCATACGGCTCCTCCCTTCTGTACATAGTACTAAGCGAAATAATCTATAGAATAAAAATAGAATTAGTCCCATCTCATTATGGACCGAAAGGGGCTGGTATTTTTCCAAGAAATCTCTAGCCAACCTTCCCGCAAGAGGTTTTTCTTAACACCAATGAATTCTATTAATGCTAGAGGAAAACGATAGCTCCAAGAATTTCTTTGTTCTCAACGCCTCCTATTTAGAGGAATTAGCCACTTCAACGATCTTTGATGGTTATAGGGGTATCCAAAGTACAAACCTGATGGTTGTTTGTTATCCCAACCATTCTTCCCAGCCCTGATACCGATCAGGAAAGGGCTAATTTCTAACAAAGTTTTTCTCTTGTTGATTCCTATTTCTAGGTGTAGTGCTTTTCTCCCCTATGCTGCCTATTGGTACTAGTAGAGTAGGATTGGCCTGTAATACAGAACCTATCCTGTAGGTGTAACCTTTCGCTCAATACTCAAATCTACAATTGAAGCATCTGAGGCCGCATCAATCGAGGATACACGACAGAAGGAATTGTTAGTTCACCTCACCTTCTCCAAGCGTGGGTTTCCTTTACTAATTTTGTTCTCTCTATGCGAACCCCCTCTCTTTCTCGTAAGACTGAGGTGTAGGTAGGGCTAAAAAAAAAAAAGAGTCAAATCGCACCATCTCTATAATAAGTAAATGCCCTTTTTTCCCCTGAGGTTGTCGGAATTATTCGCAATAAAATATTGGCTACAATTGAGGAGGTCTTATCAATGAAATTTCCATTTATACGGGATCTAGGCATAATTCCCAACCCATTCTATATAGAATTGTTTTCATTCCTTCACAAAATACCATAAAAACAAACACATTCGATTCTTATAAATCGATCGATCCATATATATGCTATAAATGGATAAGAGAGGTATGGATTTTCCGCTCAGCTCAAATTGTGTCCTTTTCCTTCTGTTTGGACAAGAAGAGATATGAAATATTTGACTAAGATTGGATTTCATTCCACTTTTCTATTTCTCAACAATAACTTCTCTCATCAGCTATTTCGCGTTTTCAAAGTCATTAATTGTCTCATACCCTTTTTTAGATTCCGATTGTATGGCGTAGCGTACCTTATGCAAACAGAATTTTAGGGTTCCTTTATTTTATTATGGAATAAGAAGAATTCTTCCATTCTCTTTTTCTTTGGTTTGGGGAAAACCCAAACTAAAACTTTTCGAGGGAGCGGAATTCCTAGTAAAAAAATCCTGGATCCTTCCACTTAGATGAAAAGGAATTTTTCCAATAGAACCAAGGAACCCCCGAGCGGTTGTGGTTGTACCTGTACTGCAGGAATAGGAAAACCCGCTATTCACTCAGTTTATTTTCCATAATAAGATTATGTAGGAGAGATGGCCGAGCGGTTCAAGGCGTAGCATTGGAACTGCTATGTAGACTTTTGTTTACCGAGGGTTCGAATCCCTCTCTTTCCGTTTCTCTTAATTCATCAACGTTAACGATCACAATGTATCAAATCAAATAACAGTTTATTCCAGCAATAATACCTTTATTTAATAGAAATTCTCTATAGTAAATTACTGTGGTATGTAAAATACACATAGAGGAAAGAACAAAAAAAAAAAAGGATCCTAGGGTTAATCCATTTCTGCTAGTTGAATGGAAAATACCAATTAAGGGCCTTAGGTCGATTTAGTTCGGGGAAAGGGGAAGAGGAAGAAAATTCTATGAACCTTTCCTTTTTTCATTAAGTTCAAGTCTTACGAGAGTAATATTCTACAACTAACAACTCATTTATTTTGAGACCGACCCACTTCCTATCTAGGATTTTTTTAACTAGTCCTTTATATTGCAATGTGTCAATCGTCAAATGCTTTGGCAATTTCCCCGGGTCGGATGAAGCAATAGAATTTTGAACCAGACATTTTGATCTTTGGTTATCCTTCGTAGTAATAATATCTCGGGGTTTGCAACGAAAACTTGGTATATCGACTATACGACGATTAACTAAAATATGTCTATGGTTAACTAATTGCCGGGCCTCAGGAATGGTTGAAGCCATACCCAATCGAAAAAGGATATTATCCAAACGCATTTCAAGTAATTGTAGTAAAACCTGACCTGTTGACCTTTTTGCTTTTCCAGCGATATGTACATATCTAAGTAATTGTCGTTCTGTCAGACCATAATGAAAACGCAATTTCTGTTTTTCTTGAAGACGAATACGATATTGCTCTTTTTTCCCAGAATGGAATTTCTTTTTCAGATTACTTCCGGATTTAGGTGTTTTTCTAGTGAGTCCTGGTAAAGCTCCCAGACGGCGTATTTTTTTAAAACGAGGTCCTCGATAACGGGACATGAAGACTCCTTTTTTATTTTATTGAAATTTCATTTTACACAATGAATTTCATTGTATTTACATTAAAGAATACAGCGAAATTAAAACTGAATTAAACTAAAGGATAAACAGAGTAAAATCTACTAAAGTACCACAAAAAATGGAATTTCATCAACATCTGGATTTTTTGTATATATATTATTTATTTTATTGTTTTGTATCTAGCAAAATTGTAAGGTAGAACCACAGAATAGATCCTGGATTCTCCATTTAATTCGGAGAAAAAGAGAGATTCTTGTTCATGGAACATCGATATAGAAAAAAGCCGACTATCGGATTTGAACCGATGACCCTCGCATTACAAATGCGATGCTCTAACCTCTGAGCTAAGTGGGCTTACATAACAGAAATAGTGTAACAAATAGAAATATGTATAGTATAGGAAATCTGTAAAATGTCAGATCTTAATTATTAATCTTAGCTATTAACTAGTTCGAAATTTGAAGTTCTACTTAGAAAAAAATACTAGAACTTCATAAAAATCAAGTTAGCTTGATATGCTTAACTAGAGGATATCCTTAAATAGGATTATAGAATTTATTGAACTTTCTTTTTATTTCTCTAATTCGCAAATTGATTTTTCTAATAGAATAAAATCTATTCCAATTTCTATATTGAATTTGATTTCAGATATTTTCAATTTGATATGGCTCGGACAAGTAATCTAATACATAGAAAAGAATAATATATATGAAAGATATAATAAAGAGAAAATGCGAATTTCTTGGCATTTTCATTCGATCATTATAGACATTTTTTGAGATATTTTGTTTTTTTTTTGTTATTTCTTAATAATTTAATGATTAATATTTCACTAAGGAGAACATAGAATCATAGCAAATTAAATTGCTAATTCTGATTAGAAAAAAAAAAAAATGAATATCAAGCGTTAGAGTATGATTTTGAATACTCTAAAAAAGAAGGGTGGGGGAGAGAAAAACTTTGGGATATATTGATTCGGATTGAATTGCAAATACATCAACGATAGAATCAATTCAATTCTGAATTGCAACAAGCAGGGTCTCTCAAATAGAGACGAACTGCTAGACTACGTCGAGTAATGAATTCAACGATTCAAAAAAAAACTAAGAGATGGATGAAATTACACAAGGAATCTAGGTCTCAATCAAAGAAAAGGAAAATGGGGATATGGCGAAATCGGTAGACGCTACGGACTTGATTGTATTGAGCCTTGGTATGGAAACCTGCTAAGTGGTAACTTCCAAATTCAGAGAAACCCTGGAATTAAAAAAGGGCAATCCTGAGCCAAATCCGTGTTTTGAGAAAACAAGTGGTTCTCGAACTAGAATCCAAAGGAAAAGGATAGGTGCAGAGACTCAATGGAAGCTGTTCTAACGAATCGAGTTGATTACGTTGTGTTGGTAGTGGAACTCCCTCTAAATTAGAGAAAGTAAGGGGTTTATACATCTAATACACACATATGGATACTGACATAGCAAACGATTAATCACAGAACCCATATCATAATATAGGTTCTTTATTCTTTTTTAGAATGAAATTAGGAATGATTATGAAATAGAAAATTCAGAATTTTTTTAGAATTATTGTGAATCCATTCCAATCGAATATTGAGTAATCAAATCCTTCAATTCATAGTTTTCGAGATCTTTTAAAAAGTGGATTAATCGGACGAGGATAAAGAGAGAGTCCCATTCTACATGTCAATACTGACAACAATGAAATTTCTAGTAAAAGGAAAATCCGTCGACTTTATAAGTCGTGAGGGTTCAAGTCCCTCTATCCCCAAACCCTCTTTTATTCCCTAACTCTAACTATACTATAGTATTTATCCTCTTTTTTTCTTTTTATCAATCGGTTTAAGATTCATTAACTTTCTCATTCTACTCTTTCACAAAGGAGTGCGAAGAGAACTCAATGGATCTTATGCTATTCATTGAATAGATTTCTTTTTTATTATAGTATAGGCAAGGAACTTCGATTATTAACTCTATTTTTAAGTATTATTAAGTAAGCCATGCACAATGCATAGGACTACCCCCCCCCATTTCCAAATTTGGAATTTGGAATACTTTATTGATTTTTTAGTCCCTTTAATTGACATAGATACAAATACTCTACTAGGATGATGCACAAGAAAAGGTCAGGATAGCTCAGTTGGTAGAGCAGAGGACTGAAAATCCTCGTGTCACCAGTTCAAATCTGGTTCCTGGCACAGAAAAAAAAAAAGGATCTACCGAATAGGTATTGATACAAATACCTCGAGATAGGTTGGAATACATATTCGTTAATAATATAGATAGAGTATGATTTATTCATCTAAGTAGATAAAT